GCTACCGATCAACTTTTACCTCTTATTATAGTATGTGCTTCTGGCGGAGCTCGGATGCAAGAAGGAAGTTTGAGCTTGATGCAAATGGCTAAAATATCTTCTGCTTTATATCATTATCAAGCAAATAAAAAGTTATTATATGTATCCATTCTGACATCACCTACTACCGGCGGGGTGACAGCGAGTTTTGGTATGTTAGGGGATATCATTATTGCCGAACCTAATGCCTACATTGCATTTGCGGGTAAAAGAGTAATTGAACAAACACTGAATAAGACAATACCTGAAGGTTCACAAGAAGCTGAACCTTTATTTGAGAAGGGCTTATTTGATCTAATGGTACCGCGTAATATTTTAAAAGGTGTTCTTAGTGAATTATTGCAACTCCACGATTTTTTTCCTTTGAATCAAAATGATCAAAATGAAATTAAGTAGATTATTCACTTAATTTATTTGATTTATGTCACCAAATCAATTTTTTATTGGGTTTGAATAAAAAATTGATTTGGTGACATAAAGTTTCATTGTAGTAAAAAGAATGCAAATCCTTTTTTGTTTGAATAATTTTTTATTTTATCTATATTATGAATTACTATATTATGAATATTATGAATTGATTGATTGCTTTACTAATCAACAAGAGAAATTCCTTGAAATTAGGTAAACAGATGAAAACTTACTTCATGTTTCCCCCTCCCTCTGACATATATCTTTTTCTTTTATCATATGTATAATGTATGTATAATAATTATAACTAATATTTCTAATTTATAATAAACTAATAAAAATTTAGTAAAAATAAAATATAAAAATAACAGGTACAAATATTAAATCGAGGTATTCCTTCTATGACATTTTTAAATAACCTTCCCTCTATTTTTGTGCCTTTCGTGGGCTTAGTATTTCCGGCAAAAAATTTAGTAAAAATAAAATATAAAAATAACAGGTACAAATATTAAATCGAGGTATTCCTTCTATGACATTTTTAAATAACCTTCCCTCTATTTTTGTGCCTTTCGTGGGCTTAGTATTTCCGGCAATTGCAATGACTTCTTTATTTCTTCATATTCAAAAAAACAAAATTTTGTAGATCCGATCAAAAGTCCAAATTTTATCAATTTTGTTTTTTCACGACTTACACTTCGATCATAACACGGATATCTATATGGGTAAATTCATTTAAATCGTTATTGGAAAATGGATTGGGATCGGATCGAGAGCTTCTTTTTGAAATGTAAAGTTCATTTATTTATATGTATGTAACTATCTATTAGGATGATTTTCTATATAACCAATTCAATTGTAATGAATTACTCCTAAAGATTCACAACACACAAGAATTGCACTAGTTGATGAGAGTTACTTTGGAAAAAAAAAGTCAATTTCAATTCCTTTGAGTTAAGTTATCCTATCAATTCCAATAAAATGCAACTAAATTTAGTATGGGTTGGCGATCAGAACGTATATGGATAGAACTTATAGTGGGATCTCGAAAAATAAGTAATTTCTTTTGGGCCTTTATTCTTTTTTTAGGTTCATTAGGATTCTTATTGGTCGGAATTTCGAGCTATTTTGGTATGAATTGGATATCTTCATTTCCATCTCAACAAATCCTTTTTTTTCCACAAGGAATCGTGATGTCTTTCTATGGGATCGCGGGTCTCTTTATTAGTTCCTATTTGTGGTGTACAATTTGGTGGAATGTAGGCAGCGGTTATGATAGATTTGATAGAAAAGAGGGATTAGTTTGTATTTTTCGTTGGGGATTTCCTGGAAAGAATCGTCGTATCTTCCTCAGATTTCTTATGAAAGACATTCAATCTATCAGAATAGAAGTGAAAGGGGGTATTTATACTCGTCGTGTACTTTATATGGAAATAAGAGGTCAGGGATCTATACCCTTGACTCATACTGATGATAATTGGACTCCACGAGAAATGGAACAAAAAGCTGCCGAATTGGCTTATTTTTTGCGTGTACCAATGGAAGTTTTTTGATATGAACAAACTTATTATTATAAGGAGGAAATCACTTAAGAAGTCTTTGTCTTTTTTTTTTACTTTTTATTTGATTTTCAATATTCGGAATTTATATGTTAGATACAGATAGATCCTATCTTATCAATTCTTTATCCTTTCTTTCATAAATATATGCTTATTTTTATTTAGATCCTTCATTTTTTTTTACTTTTTATTTGATTTTCAATATTCGGAATTTATATGTTAGATACAGATAGATCCTATCTTATCAATTCTTTATCCTTTCTTTCATAAATATATGCTTATTTTTATTTAGATCCTTCCTTTTTCGTTCTTGGCCGATTATTAGGTCGATAATAGTAATCAAATTTCATTCTTGTTTTTCTACTCATTGTGAATCATCAAAAAAAAATGACAAAAAAGAAAGCATTCATTCCCTTTCTATATCTTGCATCTATAGTACTTTTGCCCTGGTGGATCTCTCTCTCATTTAATCAAAGTCTGAAATCTTGGGTTACAAATTGGTGGAATACTAGACAATCCGAAACTTTATTAAATCATATTCAAGAAAGAAATATTCTAGAAAAATTTTTAGAATTAGAAGAACTCTTGCTGTTGGACGAAATGATAAATGAAAACCCAGAAAGACAGCTTCATATCGGAATTCATAAAGAAACAATCCAGTTGATCAAGATATACAATGAAGATCGTATCCATATGATTTTGCACTTATCGACAAATATAATCGCTTTCATCATTCTAAGTGGTTATTATATTCTGGGTAATCAAGAACTTTTTCTTCTTAATTCGTGGGTTCAAGAATTCCTATATAATTTAAGCGACACAATCAAGGCTTTTTCTATTCTTTTATTAACCGATTTATGTATAGGATTTCATTCACCTGACGGATGGGAACTTGTGATTGGCTCTGTCTACAAAGATTTTGGATTTTCTCATAATGATCAAATTATATCTGGTCTTGTTTCCACGTTTCCAGTCATTATAGATACAATTTTTAAATATTGGATTTTCCAATATTTAAATCGCGTATCTCCGTCACTTGTAGTGATTTATCATTCAATGAATGACTGAAAAAGAATCCACTAATACAATTATAAAGCTTTCCAAATCATATTATTAGACCCATCGAGGGTATTCGCTCTATTTTCGTTGAAGTCAAATTTTCTGGAAAAGGATTTCCAGTAAATAGCAGATTCTTGGATAGGGAACTCTACTAGCGACCTACCTAATTTTATTGTAAAACTTTTAGGGATCAATGATTAGACCATGCAAACGCAAACTCAAAAGACTTTTTCTTGGATAAAGGAAGAGATTACTCGATCTATTTCCATATTGTTCATAATATATATAATTACTGGAGCATCCATTTCAAGTGCATATCCCATTTTTGCACAGCAAGGTTATGAAAATCCACGAGAAGCTACTGGGCGTATTGTATGTGCCAATTGCCATTTAGCCAGCAAGCCCGTGGATATTGAGGTTCCGCAAGCGGTACTTCCTGATACTGTATTTGAAGCAGTTGTGCGAATTCCCTATGATATGCAACTGAAACAAGTTCTTGCTAATGGTAAGAAAGGATCTTTGAATGTGGGGGCTGTTCTTATTTTACCCGAGGGGTTTGAATTAGCTCCCTCCGATCGTATTTCGCCCGAGATGAAAGAAAAGATAGGCAAGCTATCTTTTCAGAGTTATCGCCCCAATAAAAAAAATATTCTTGTAATAGGTCCTGTTCCCGGTCAGAAATATAGTGAAATAACCTTTCCTATCCTTTCCCCCGACCCTGCTACTAATAAAGATGTTCACTTCTTAAAATATCCGATATATTTAGGCGGAAACCGGGGAAGGGGTCAGATTTACCCTGATGGGAGCAAGAGTAACAATACAGTGTATAATGCTACAGCAGGAGGTATAGTAAGCAAAATCATACGAAAAGAAAAAGGCGGGTACGAAATAACCATAACGGATACATCTGATGGGCGTCAAGTTGTTGATATTATTCCTCCAGGACCAGAACTTCTTGTCTCAGAGGGTGAATCTATAAAACTTGATCAACCATTAACAAGTAATCCGAATGTGGGTGGATTTGGTCAGGGGGATGCAGAAATAGTACTTCAAGATCCATTACGTGTCCAAGGCCTTTTGTTCTTCTTCGCATCTGTTATTTTGGCACAAATATTTTTGGTTCTTAAAAAGAAACAGTTTGAAAAAGTTCAATTGTCAAAAATGAATTTTTAGATAATCTGCATATTTATCAACTGTTTTTATTTTTCTTATATTTTTTTTTTGAAATTCGTATGTACTGTCTTTTTAGCTTTCTAGCCGTAGTATTTAAAATGAAATTAGGAAGAACACTATTGTATTGGATTGACTTTAGGAATCAAAATTGGAAAAATATTTTTATGTCACTATATGTAAAAATCAATCTTTTCTATTCGAATCGAATCGAATAGAATCCAATTCCCTTAGATAATAAAAAGAAGATAAATAAGCGGGGAATAGAAAGACAAGTATGAATGGGGGAACACAATGAATTCTAGTTCTCTAGTTCTAGGGAGTATGATTTGTCTTCCTTCCTTGAGCTTTAGTTTGACACAAGAAAAGGGATTTTCAAATCCTTTTCTTGTGTCAAACTCATAAGGACTCTGATTTATGATTATTGATTCCATTTGGAAAATATTTCTATTCTTACGTTTATATTTTGGATAGGGTCTGTTCTTGTATTATGCTTTTTTATTGAATTATGTAAGTAGACAAATCAAAAAGATAAGGGAAATTTATTGAGCAAACAGAACTTATTTAATGAACTTATTAAAAAAATTGTACTTTTATGATTGTACTCTTATTATATACTCAAATTCAATCAATATAACTTTTTTTTAATTATCATCAAAAAACGAAAGAGATTTGTTTGAAATAACAAACAAAGTAATTTATCTTGTCATAGAATTTAGAAATGATTAGGAAAATCTTATGATTATTAAGAACTCAACGGGGACCCTC